TGTTATAGTTGTATATGTAAATCCTAGATGTGAAAATAGAATAGTAAATAGAATAGTAATATGAATATGCGGAATTTATCAATCAACAAAAAGGTATAAATAATTTGATTTCTTTTTTTATTCAAAGAATAAATAAGTGTAAATAGAAATGATGAAATAAGAAACAACGGCCAATGTCATAAAAATGATGAATCATAAATAGAGTTTAGGTTCGAATTCCATAGATAATATGAATGGGATTGTCTATAATGATAGAGAAATACAACATCTCCGCATATATAATTCTGAATTCTTATTCATCTACTTTGATATATATTATATTAAGAATATATTTATATTTATTTTTAAAAATGGGTTGGTTAAGTTTGAAAATGCACTCATTGAATGAGTAAACAATTGAATTGGATTCGGTTGGATAGTACCAACGAAATCGAGTACTAATTCCCATTTCTTATTAAATTAACCGATCTACTTGCTATCGGACATTTTTTTATTTTTGTTTGCAAAAAAAATTTCGACATATAATACTTTATTATTATGAGAATCAATCCTACTACTTCTACTTCGGGTCCTGGGGTTTCCGCTCTTGAAGAAAAAAACCTGGGGCGTATTGCTCAAATCATTGGTCCGGTACTGGATGTATCCTTTCCACCGGGCAAGATGCCTAATATTTACAACGCTTTGGTAGTTAAAGGTCAAGATACGGTTGGCCAGCAAATTAATGTAACTTGCGAGGTACAGCAATTATTAGGAAATAATCGAGTTAGAGCTGTAGCTATGAGTGCTACAGATGGTCTGATGAGAGGAATGGAAGTGATTGATACAGGAGCTCCTCTAAGTGTTCCAGTTGGTGGGGCGACTCTCGGACGAATTTTCAACGTTCTTGGAGAGCCTGTTGATAATTTGGGTCCTGTAGATACTCGCACAACATCTCCTATTCATAGATCTGCGCCTGCCTTTATACAGTTAGATACAAAATTATCTATTTTTGAAACGGGGATTAAAGTAGTGGATCTTTTAGCTCCTTATCGTCGTGGAGGAAAAATCGGGCTATTCGGGGGGGCCGGAGTGGGTAAAACCGTACTCATCATGGAATTGATCAACAACATTGCAAAAGCTCATGGAGGTGTATCCGTATTTGGCGGAGTGGGCGAACGCACTCGTGAAGGAAATGATCTTTACATGGAAATGAAAGAATCCGGGGTGATTAATGAACAAAATATTGCGGAATCAAAAGTCGCTCTAGTCTATGGTCAGATGAATGAACCGCCGGGAGCTCGTATGAGAGTTGGCTTGACTGCCCTAACCATGGCGGAATATTTCCGGGATGTTAATGAACAGGACGTACTTCTATTTATCGACAATATTTTTCGTTTCGTCCAAGCAGGATCCGAAGTATCCGCTTTATTAGGAAGAATGCCTTCCGCTGTAGGTTATCAACCCACTCTTAGTACAGAAATGGGTTCTTTGCAAGAAAGAATTACTTCTACCAAAGAGGGATCCATAACTTCTATTCAAGCCGTTTATGTACCTGCGGACGATTTGACGGACCCCGCTCCTGCCACAACATTTGCGCATTTAGATGCTACTACCGTACTATCAAGAGGACTCGCTGCAAAAGGTATCTATCCAGCAGTAGATCCTTTAGATTCAACATCAACTATGCTCCAACCTAGAATTGTTGGTGAGGAACATTATGAAACTGCGCAAAAAGTTAAGCAAACTTCACAACGTTACAAAGAACTTCAGGACATTATAGCTATCCTTGGGTTGGACGAATTGTCCGAAGAGGATCGTTTAACCGTAGCAAGAGCACGAAAAATTGAGCGTTTCTTATCACAACCCTTCTTCGTAGCAGAAGTTTTTACCGGTTCTCCAGGAAAATATGTTGGTCTAACAGAAACAATTAGGGGTTTTCAACTGATCCTTTCCGGGGAATTAGATGGTCTTCCGGAACAGGCCTTTTATTTGGTAGGTAATATCGATGAAGCTACCGCGAAGGCTATGAACTTAGATGTGGAGAGCAAATTGAAGAAATGACCTTAAATCTATGTGTACTGACCCCTAATCGAATTGTTTGGGATTCGGAAGTGCAAGAAATCATTTTATCGACTAATAGCGGCCAAATTGGTGTATTACCAAATCACGCACCTATTGCCACGGCTGTAGATATAGGAATTTTGAGAATACGTCTTAACGACCAATGGTTAACAATAGCTCTGATGGGCGGTTTCGCTAGAATAGGCAATAATGAAATAACCATTTTAGTAAATGATGCAGAGAGGGGCAGTGACATTGATCCGCAAGAAGCTCAACAAACTCTTGAAATAGCTGAAGCTAATTTAAGTAGCGCTGAAGGCAAGAGACAAACAATTGAGGCAAATTTAGCTCTCCGACGAGCTAGGACGCGAGTCGAGGCTATCAATACAATTTTATAACTAGTTGTTGGTGCGTCCGAATAGAATATAGAAGAATAAAGAAAAAGAAATTTTGATTATACACCATATTCTATTTGGATTCTACCGATTGAATCCAATCAAGTGTAATCAGATTTTGGTGCAACAAGAAACAACTCAAAAAATAGAAAAAATAAGAAGTAGTAGGGTATGGAAAAGATACAAAATAAATCAAAAAAAGAAGGTGGGTAGAAATACTTATTAGATACCATTGGCTGTGCGGTATCTAATAAGTTCTACCTACTATTGGATTTGAACCAATGACTCCTGCCGTATGAAAGCAATACTCTAACCGCTGGGTTAAGTAGGTCATTTATTATCATAAAGAAAAAAAAAAGGAACCCGTCACATTGATAGATTATAGATGGAATCTTATTTCTAAGCAATACCCTTGACAGGAAACAGATCAGAGAGCTATCATGTCAGATTATGCAATACTCACCTTGACAAGAATTTATATAATGATAAAATATTTATCACAAACACAAGGGCCATAGCTCAGTTGGTAGAGCACCTCGTTTACACGCGCGCCAATGTTTTTTCAGAGGAGTCCATCATGTAATCAACAGAATTTATCTTAGTAAAAAGTCGACGTCTTACTCCATGGATTCGAAGGAACAAGAGAACAATAGCCTGACAAATGGTTGGTTGGTCCAATTGAGGTCCCAATTTAGGCGCCAAGAAATAGAACCCATCATTGATTTGATAATTGATAAGGTGAATATTCAGTCCATTCAATGCTAGGCATAATGAGTATAAGTACCTCAAAAAAATCTCTTTTTGTCCTATGAACTTGAAGGTGTATGAAGTTTCATATTTGATGCTTTGGGCAGAGCGATAGAGACTCCATTTAACTTAGGTTGATATAGGCCGAAGGCAGACCTACGTCAAGATAACTCTTTTTTGAAACACTTTGGTATTGCTACTGAATAAAAATAAAGAGTCAGAGCACGCGGAGCCATCTCGTTATCTTTCTGTTAAGAAAAAGGATGGCGGACTCGCTGATATTTATATCAGTTGATGAAAGAGCCCAATGCAAAAAAAAATGCACGTTGGGTCTTTGAAACAGTTCGAATCATTTTGATAATAATAAGTTTGATCTGTTTTACCGAGAAGGTCTACGGTTCGAGTCCGTATAGCCCTAATTTTTCATTAATGTAAATTTCCAATTCAAAAATCGTAATTCGATATATCATATATATCATAAAGTAATAAATAGAATCGAGTAATCGAAAAATACAAATTTTAGGAGGTTTCAATGAAGTATCCTCCTAAATTTACTAGACGATTTCGTATCGTTATAGTAATGAATGTCATTTTAATTGAAAAAAAGAAATCTATTAGAAAAATTGATTTTTATTTCTTTTGGTTATATCAGCTTAGTGTTTGGATTCTCACCGAAGGTTTTGGCCGCGGGGAGCCACAATCCAGGACTAAGCCTTGGTTCCCCCTAGCCCGGATCGAACCCCTTGAAGATCGGCTCGCTCAAAAGAGCATCCGAGAAGAACGAGAGGAATTGTCAAAAGACATGAAACGGATGGCGATGAGGGTCCAACACAGCAGGATACAGATGGTGCGTGTATGCGCGAATAGGAGAATAAACTATCTCCCATTCCATTCATTCGTCAAATTAGAACCGAATTTCTAATTTTGGTTTAGATTCTATGTAGATCAAGAACTACATGAGTTGCTTAACTTACTACGTGAGTTTGATTATAATTGTCAGTCATGGATAGATTCTCTATTTTATAGAGACATAGAATTTCCTCAGCGCTACGAGGTGGAGAGTGCCGTCGCCAAGATGCCCGGAAATCAAGCCCAAACGATTTTTGGAGAGCCCGTTGAAACGCTTACTTCTTTAATCAACCCAGCAATGAGCAAACTTAGCCAAAAAAGCAGGTTATTCAATAATTAATTCAATTATAAATAAAATATTTGATCATCGAAAAACTGAAAGGCATTTACCCAACCGACGGTTGGGTAAATGAACGAGGAGTCCGCGAAAAAGCCTTTTCAAAAAATATCAAAAATTCCATCCATAAAATGGAAGTTCCAACAACAACAACAACAAATCCCCATTCTCTTACCGGGGTCAACCAAGGGAATTTCCCCAGTTTTCCACAATTGGAAAATAGAGCAAATTCGAATCTTTAAAATTCGATCCAAAAAGGTAAGTGACCGGTAATTGTTCTTATTTTATTTGATACATTTCAGTGAGTAATGTTCGTGAATTAGGTGAAGGAAGGTACGGAAAGAGAGGGATTCGAACCCTCGGTAAACAAAAGCCTACATAGCAGTTCCAATGCTACGCCTTGAACCACTCGGCCATCTCTCCTAAAGAATCTTATGATTATGACCTAGAAAACGAGTAAATAGCGAGTCATTCATAGTATTGCAGTCTTCATCTTATTGCAGTATAGGTATGCCTGATCAATTATAAAAACAATAGAAAAAAAAAAAATAGAAAACGTTTCATCAAAGAAAGATCTTCCTTCGGGGTTCGATGGATAAAAAATCTTTTTTTATTGTTAAAAGAAAAGACATTACATTAAAAACAAAAGATATATATCTTTTGTTTTATCAATAAGTAGCCTTTGTTATGGTTATAATATTTATACCGAACCAAATTAAACCAAGGAATTGGAACGAATCGAATCGTCTGATGGATTCATATTTTATACTATGATTCCAGTTAGACAGTGTTTATATTTATAAAATGATTCCATAGGAATTCAAAAATCGCTTTCTTTCCAGTTTCAGAACTACTTACTTTTACCTCATGGATCTATTATAAATTCTGGAATCATACCAGGGATTTTAAAATTTTGATTGTATAGTGTATACACGCTATGCACACAAAATAGTTATTCTATATTTTATCATATCATAAAATCATAATTAGATTATTCGATTATTTGATTCTTTTTCCTCTTTGGATCATAATCCAATCAAAACTAACTCCTCCAGGTATCCTAATTTGTAGGAAAAATTCCTTGATTCTTCCACTTAGATGAAATAGAACTAGTTCTGTTCATTGGTATACTACTCCATTGGTTTGGCTGACATCCAATCGGATTGAAACCTTTCCTCCTATTGATTCCTGTGAAAAAGGAACAATTTGAGTGGAAGGGAAGGCCCACATCTTTTTTTAGAATGAGTCTGTTTTTATGTTATTTCGTACTGTAAATTCCCTTTTTGTGGGATTCTTTTCCCCCGAGAGGTAATGCGAAGAATTATCGAATGGATTGTTAACTATGCCTAGATCGCGGATAAATGGAAATTTTATTGATAAGACCTTTTCAATTGTAGCCAATATCTTATTACGAATAATTCCGACAACTTCAGGAGAAAAAGAAGCATTTACCTATTACAGAGATGGTGCGATTTGATTTTTTGATTGATTTTTTGAATTTCTTTATCATTTTCAGTTTTACGAGAAAGCCATATGATTCATTCGGGATAGAAAGAAAACTATTATTGAAATAAACCTACGCTTGTTGAAGGTGAAGTTTGAAAATGGAACAACCCCTTCTGTCGTGTATCCTCGATTGATGCAGCCTCAGACGCTTTCATTTTGATTCGAGTCTTAAGCGAAAGGTTACACCTATGGGTTCTGTATTCCAGGTCAATCCCACTCTACTAGTACCAATGGGCGGCATAGGGGAAGAAGCGCTACACCTAGGAATCAACAACACAAAAACTTTGTTATAAATTATCCCCTTTCCTTATCGGGATCGGGACTACCAAGAATGGTTGGGACAACAAACATCCATCTCGTTCGTACTTTGGATACCCGTATAACCATCGAAGACCGTTGAAGTGACTAATTCCTGAAAATAGGGGGCGTTGAGGACAAAAAAATTGTTGGAGTTACCTTTTCTATATAGCACCAACGCCCTTGGTGTTAAGAAAATACCTCTTGCAGTAGGGTTGGCTAGAGATTTCTTGTAAAAACGCTAGCCCCTCTCAGTTTATAATGAGAATATTTCATTTTGATTTCATGGATTATTATCATTATGCACAGAAGGGAGGAGCCGTATGAGGTGAAAATCTCATGTACGGTTCTGGAACGGGGATTCTTTGAATAGAATGAACGACCGTAACGGATGTCAGCCCAATCCGAAGGAAATTATGCGGAAGCTTTACAAAATTATTACGAAGCTACGCGACTAGAAATTGATCCCTATGATCGAAGTTATATACTCTATAACATAGGCCTTATCCACACAAGCAACGGAGAACATACGAAAGCTTTGGAATATTATTTCCGAGCACTCGAACGAAATCCATTCTTACCGCAAGCTTTTAATAATATGGCCGTGATCTGTCATTACGTGCGACTATCTCCACTATAGAAAAGAGGAAAAAAGAGAAAATAGGCTAGTAAAACTAAATACTACAAATAAAACGGGCTTTCTACATAAGTATCGTACAAAACAACGATTTTTATTAGCTGTAGAAAAAAAAGAGACTTCATATAAGCCGAAATATGAAGAAATAGATATGCCCATTTTATTCTATGGATAAAGGATCCAATTGTTAGAGGAAGCACCGTAAAGATCAATTTGCGAGGTTTTGGGCCGATACAATAAGAACTGCTTACTTATGTCATGATATGAGATAAAAGTTAGGAATCAACTTATGTGATAGAGTCGATCCACTAAGGTATTAAGCAGCGGTGTAGCATCAGATCCCAAAGATAGTAAGCCCTTTCTTAATGGAGGAAAGTCTTTTTCAAAGATTCTATATGAATTTCTATATGAAACCGAGATAGTTACCTTTCAGAAAATTATACCGATAGCGGAGGATGTCTATGGTTCATTCTTCTGAAGGTGGGAGAAAAGATAAAACTGATTAGTAATCAAAATTCAAGTTTGAAACTCATGTAAATTAATTAATCTCTTCTGGTTAAGCCGATAAAAAATGGGATAGATTTACGAAAAATCTTATTCATTTCGATGGATTGGATTAGGACGGGACACAAAAAAAATAATGAATTGCCGAGCCGTATGAGGTAGGAAACTCTCAAGTACGGTTCGAAGGA